GCATGAAACGTATGCTTGCATATTCGTCCATCGTTAAATCGGATATGTAATCGTTGGAATTCTTGTTGGAGACTCAAATAATGGATATGTAAGCATGATCACTTATATGCTGTTCTATATCTCCATGAATCTAGCAACTTTTGCTTGCATTGTATTCTTTGGTCTACGCACCGGAACTGATCACATTCGAGATTATGCAGGATTATACACGAAAGATCCTTTTTTGGCTCTTTCTTCAGCCCTATGTCTCTTATCCCTAGGAAGTTGTCTTCCTCCACTAGCAGGTTTTTTCGGAAAAATCTATCTATTCTGGTGTGGATGGCAGACCTATATTTCTTTTCTTTCTTGGTTTCAATAGGACTCCTTACGAGCCTTGTTTCTATCTACTATTATCTACAAATCATCAAGTTCTTAATGACTGAACGAAACCAAGAAATCACCCCACCCCTCACGTGCGAAATGATAGAAGATCTACTTTCAGATCCAACAATTCCATCGAATGGAGTATGACTTGTATGTGTGATAGCATCTACTATACCAGGAATATCAATGAACCCAATTCTTGCAATTGCTCGGGATACCCTTTTTTAGCTTCTAGGGTCTATTTCTTAGTTCAAGATCCCTCCGACTAACTGGAATCCACGAATTCGTAGATCCGTTCCGTTCCGCCCAAACTGGGAATGGTCCGGAACTTAGAATCGGATGATCGATTCTAAGTTCATTCCATACCGGACCAGACCGGACTAGGGTGATGTACATTCTCATTATGAGAAGGGACCATTCGAGCGTATGAAAATAGATACTCTGTTTCCATATGGATCCCTACGTCGGTCGTGACATTCTATTTAGGATTAGGAATAGGCGTAATCGAACCTGCTTTTGACATATCTATCGTTCTTTTTGTTTGGGTACCATATGAACTTCTTTGGGCTTCTATGGAATAGAGAAATAGGTTTGATTGTACATCTTTTTGATTGATCTATTTTGGATATAGATCAGGCATCCTCCGGAGAATTCCAATCGAAGCAATTGGATGTCTGACTCGGTCCTATATGACCGATCGATGATCGATAGAAATACTCCAATTTGTCATAGATTCCATATATCACACTATATAGATATCCTATTCATGGAATAGGATTCACTTTCAAGATGCCTTGATGGTGAAATGGTAGACACGCGAGACTCAAAATCTCGTGCTAAAGAGCGTGGAGGTTCGAGTCCTCTTCAAGGCATAATATCGAGAATGCTCATTCCATGAGCAATTCCATAACAGATCTCGGATCTCATCGATATTGATATACCGAGTATCTGTTGATACGAAGTATTTCGGTCATCCTCACGATCCGAGTCCGAGCTGTTGGAATTGGAATAGGTTCGGCAGCGGATCACGAAATCTTGGCGACCCTCTCTATCTAATGAAGGAGGAGTCCGTTTTGAAATCGTCCGCCCTGCACCCCCCCTCTCCCCGAGTATAGGATTCCACAGGAATCATACAGGGGTGGATTGATAGAAACCTCTGGGAAAATGCCCACCCGTAACCCAGCGGATCAAGTACATTACATAGTCCGTTTTAGGGATTGGCGACTTGCCCATTCAGTGACTTTCGCACTGGACGTTCCCAAAATAGGTACTATTGGATCGGGTGAATTAGAGAGTAGACAGACGTCTCTTGGCATTTCGGCCTTCCTTCCCCTTTCAGGGCCTATCCGAAATCCAGTATCTCTTGATCGTGAATATCGGAATAGGCCGGCCGAACCGGCCCCCGTAGATATCTTTGCTTCAGAACAAAACAATTCGAATCAACTGGAATGTGTATGATCCATATGGGAGATCCTCAATGGAGAAGATCCATCCACCTGAGACGAAGAGAAAGGTCTATTTTCTTTCATTCTTCAGTGAAACCAATGATTCGTTATTGCAGCAGATAGCAACAACCCTTTCATTGGACATGCGTATTTTTGATTTTCCCATGGATTGACATGCTTTCATGAATGGAAATTGTTTGATAGAGTGAGTAATAGGCTCTGGTTGTTCGCCCTTCCAGAATTCTCGTTTAGGCAGTTCATCATAGTGCTTTGATCTCATATTTCCATTCTTCCCTGTTTCAGCAGTAGCATATTGTTCCATGGGCCCAACTGAACTCCATGGAACAATATGAAATAAACAAGTATTTCCACAACTCTACCACCCGATCAATTCTGTTCCACGCAATCCTCTTTCCTTTTCATGTCCACATATCTTTCTAAGGAATGGGAAATCTTTCTCCTGTGACATGTACATGAATCAAATGTTTCATTTCCTCTGGGAAAAGCCATTCCTTTCTCAACAATGTCCTTGTTATTTGATCCAATAGCCTTTCGTTAGATAGGAAGAGATTGTATAAATACTGATAACTCTCGGCTAGAAGATTCGAACGGAAAGAAAAAGACCCTTTATATAATGAACTATTGGTTCTAAGGAATCTTGGGCGATGAATCAAGAATTCGAAGCGCTTTCTTCGCCTCGTCCTGATGAACCAGCTTCCAGACATCGATTTTGGCATCTTCATTTCGGAAGTAATAAGGTGCTTTTGTTTATCTCCAAATCCAAAGAATTCTCGGCATAAAAACACAGAGACAGAGGGCGGCTGCTCACGGACTAGGACAAAGGATGAGAGATCCGGAGGGTCCCAAAGGAATTGGCTGCCTATTTGAACAAAGCCTTGTTCTTTGGAAGATCTATCTCGTGTCTGGTACTGCAGGATTGCACTCCGCAAGAACTCCGAATCCTCCTTTTGAGGCTCAACGTCATCATAATAGTCTTGAAGCTCAAACCTATAATAGTCTTGAAGCTCATAGTCTTCCTGACCCACATAATCATTTCTGTTCCGAAAGAACCTGACTAAAGGGAGAAATCCCAATTCCTCGGACTCTTCGATACAATCAAATAGATTCCTACGGGGGCGCCATATTCTCGGAGAACCAACTATGTCTCTGTAATTGAAGAAATCCATCTCTTGCTCTATCCGTTGCGGGTCGACCGCTCCTTCCTCTTGTTCAAGGCCAACGATAGAACGAAATCCATTTTGCATCATATCGAACGGATTCCTTGGTTCGGGCCGAAGAAGCAATGTCATTCGATTATTCTCAAACCTACTGCAATCTTTTTCTGCCCGCGAGGATCCCTCCAGAACGCCTTCGAATTCGAATAGGCTATGAGCTAGATAAGAATCATTCTCAAGGAATCCCTCAGAAGTGATCCCCCTTTTTTCCTCGGGTAGGAATGGAGACCAAAGATCTCGAGCGACCGATCCGGCAGAACAACTCAAAAGATAAAGAAGTATCGTGAATCTCTTCATACTCGTTCCAAGTTCGAAGTACCATTCATACAAATCTCTTTGCTTTTCATAAGAGGATTTCCCCTTCCGATAGATAGATAGAGGATCTAAGGTCCAATTACAAAGTACATTTTGTGCAAAAGCCCTTCCTATCTGATAGAAAATGAGCCCAGGATCCTCAACTGGTCTTACATGGGCTCGCAAATCCCAAGTTTGTCTATGAAGAGCTGATCTAATTGTATCCGTTTCTATAATGGATTTCTTCTGTATCATACTAATTAATAGGACCTCATTGATAAGTGCTCCAAGATCTCGTGCATTGGAAACCAGGAGGGTTTTGGGGCCGAATTCGTTAGTATGGGACATTTTCTTTTCCAAGTGAAATCCCCTAGTATAGGAAAGAATGAAAAAGTGCTTTCGTTGTTGTGGCATATGAAGCCTTCGTATCTTAATGCATGTATTGAATTGATCCGGAGCTATTAAAGCGGGATCCACTTTTTCGGGAATATGAGTCGAAGCAATCATAAGAATATTTCGAGTGGAACATCTTTCAGAATCCTTGGAGAGAGAATTCACTAATAGACCGCGAGATAAATAATTCGACTCATTCAAATAGAGATCATGAATGTTTGGAATCCATATTATGCAAGGAGACATTGCTTTTGCTAATTCGAATTGAAAGATGATAGGAAATCGAACTCGTAGATCTACTTTCGCCCTACTAGTCATCTTATTATACTTAGCTAGTGCATCCACCGTCTTTCTCAGCCCGTTATCAAAGTTCTTAGGAATATGATCCATATGGATACGCTTATGCTCAAAAACCTCCGCCTCATAGAGGCGCCGAGCCTTCTCATCCCGGCACAGGGTCTCGGCCGGAAATATCGTAATGAAAGGAAGATAGGAGTTAGTCGCTAGGTATTTGACCAAATAGGATCGTCCAATTCCTATAGAACCTATTACTAAAATAGCCCTAGAAGGAGATAGAGCTAAGCGGAACGAAAAGTTGCCATGAGATGGAAAATGAAAACGATTCGTCCCATACGAGGTTTGTGAATAAGTGATTGTCTGATAATGAGCAAGAAATATCCGTCTTTCCGCTAAAGAAGATCTATTGAACTCATAATTCATTAGATTCTTTTGATGAATGTCAACTATGTATCGTAAGTAAATGGATCCTGGTTGTTCAATCCTTTGATAACCAGAGTCATTCTTTGATAAATGATCACTAGGATGAGTCAGACTCAATAGAATTTCATCCATTCTTTTTTCTGTCGTTAGGGTGGAGACCCAAGTCAAGAATTCTCTTCTTTGATCCTTAATCACATCACTCTTCGCGAGCCAGAATTCTATTTTCTCATGAACCCAATCACTGTTCACGCTTTTTCTTTTTCTTATCCATGAATCGATCTCTTTACTTGCACGACTTAGATGTCTCGTATTTCTCGAAAAAGTGATTGGACGGATGGGATTTGGTATGATGCTTATGCAATTGATGAGATGGATCTTCCAATATTTCCTCTTAGAACGTATGGATTTGACTCCATAAGCGGAACCGCCGCCCAATAGCACGTTGCCGCCAAAAACAAAACCCCATATTCCTTCCAGAAAATCTCCTAATTGTTCCAGAGCAGCTAGAAAGAGATTCCGGGCAGCTAGAAAGAGATTCCAAGGAGCTAGAAAGAGATCCTTTAACCAGAAAGAATTCCATTCTTCAGATAAGGGATACTCATCCAGAAGTTCGAGCACCTCCGTCTTGTATGATGGAATCGCCAAAGATTGGATCTTTTCTAGCTCTGTCTGTAATTCACTAGACCCTTTGGATATCAAGTAAAAATGCATACAAGCGAAAGATCCAGCAGCAAGAAGAACGAAAAGAATGGAATAAGAGAACTCCTTTCTTGATAGTGTCCATAGAAGGGCTGACTCATTATTTCGATCCATCCTTTCTTCGCACCAAACGAAACCCTCAACATACTCAGCAAAAGACTCCATCCAAGTCTCACTTCTAAGTATACAATTCCATTTGGATTTCGCCCACCATTTTGTCTGAGAAATGAGCTCTGATATACTCGATTCATCCATAATCCCATCAAAAATGGATACCCATTCTGTACTTCGTATCGGGAATGAGTTTGAAAGGGTATCTAATCGATATTTGTACCCTGTCGAAGTAAGGAGCCCTGACATATCGTTTGGATCCCATTGGGAGAGGAAGGCATTCCATTGGGAGAGGAATGCCTTCCTCCATCGGGAGAGGAAGGCATTCTGAGAGAGGAAGGCATTCCATTGGGAGAGAAGGGTATTCTGAGAGAGGAAGGCATTCCACTGAAAGAGGAATTGGGAGAGAGGTGGATTCCATTGGAAGAGGAATTGGGAGAGGTTTGAAAAAGCACTATCTCCTTGAGAAATTCTATCCATCTGCCACCACCCTTTCTCGACGTATTCCTTTCCACAAGGACTCTGTTTTTTCCTTCTCCGGGTCCGAGTGGTAAATCTTTCTCAGTGAGAATCAAATCCATGTTTGAATTGAAACGGAGATACTGATGCAAGTTCTTCTCTTCGGAATCAGATAGATCCCTATCTAAAAAAGACTGATAATAAGTGCTCTCCAATTTGGCTATTTGTTTCTGTGTTAGAGGTCTTTCAGAAATGTTTGCAATCGAGTAAATAGCTCTACGAACGAATGGATAGAATCGAATTGGAAAATGGAAAGATTTGTACAAGTTATACGTTCCGTCACCGCTTTGTGGAAAATCGTTAGATAGGAATATGTCAGATACCTGTAACTCGATTGGTGAAATCTCCAAAAAAAGATCTTTTTCTTTACCGAAACACAAAGAAAAGATTTTGTTGTGAATGAACAAGATCTTTAGGAATTGTCCATATGTCAGATCATCATTATGGATACGGGTCTTTTCCACATAAAAAGGGAATCCTTTGTTACAATGAAACCAGAAGTGACGTGGATGATTCAAGAATCGAAGTCGATTTGCTTTATAAAAAGAAGATATCAATGAACTTCTATGAAATGGTTTTACGGGATTCAGCCAATTGTCTCGATCGTGGGATATCATTGAGAAATAGGAATCCATGTTATCAAAAGATTCCCCGCGATGATTTCTAGTATGGAATGAGTCAATCATCCACTTTGGTATCTTATTGAACAAAAACGGTAATCTTGTTCCTCCATGGATCAAGAATTTCGGTCTTTGGGAAGTATCATGATCATCCAAGAATAAGGGTTTCCATTTATTCCAATGAACAATTTGAACACCTATGGATTCTAAGAACTCTTCCCATTTCCATTCATAGATGGGAATCCCGGATCTATAAATGGGGATATTCCTGATACTCACAAAGAAATAAGGAAGTGACTTGAACAAAAAAGAAAGTGAATTGGACAAAAAGGGAAGTGACTTGGACAAAAAGAAACGAAGTAACAACAAAAGGGGACGAAATGCCTTAGGCTTAGGGAAATGTTCTCTGTCGATAGCCTTGGACCCATCAATCGAATATGGATTCATACGTAATCGATCGAACACTACTTGAAAACGGTTCTTCTGTTCCGAATCCGAAAGAAAATGTTTCCAATGTTCATTGGAATTCTTGCTCCCATTGGACCATTTGTATCGATTCGATACATTTCTTATGTATCCACAGACGCCATATTGGACTGGAATCAGATTTCGGATCAATCCATATTGATTGATTGCCTCCATGATGTTGTTGCTAGCAAATAGCACTCTTTTTAGTTTTGTATCTTCCAAATCATTCCCGCAGCAGATCCGAACCAATTTTGTTCTGATACTTCGATCCAAAGATTCATTCTCTTCATCAAACGATTCATTCTCTTCATGAAACAGAAAGGGTATAACCACTAAAGATTTTATTTCCGATTCCTCTCTGGTCCCATTCCAGAATTTGTTTGGGTCCGATCCGTAGGAATCCATAGAAAGGGCAAATCCCCTAGGATACACCGGATCCGGGGATAGAATGAATAGATCTGCCATTTCTTGAAATCTATCTTCTGATTCCAAATCGTGGCCTAACGTGTATTCCCCTTTGTTCCGATCATGGAATAGATGAAAGAAACCAAAAAAGGGATTGTTGTTCAAGAATGAAATCGTATTGGAACTCTCTATATCTGGTTTATCCTTCGAAAGCATACCACATTCCCGATCTGATGAAATAGGATGAATTGAGACGGTCTTTTGTAAATACATAAGGATCTTGAATAGATCAAGCATTTCTTTCATTTCTGATCGCCTGAAAGGGGCAAAAGAAAGATCCTGTTTTTTCTTCCAATTCCAAAATTTCGGATCTCTAGTGGACCTCTCAGTAGCATTCGAACCCAGATGAAGTTCTGACCGTTTGTCAGAGAAAAGAGAACGAAAGGATCCTGTAGGATTCCCAAGAAATTCTTCGGTTTCTTCCGGAAGCGGATGATTATTCATCTGCTTTTCACCTTCCGTGAATAGCCGAGACATTGAGGAAGGGCATTTCGGGAATCGATCTAATTCTCTTTCTGTTCGTTCCGTTTGAAGAAAGGAAGGATTCCCAAGAATCGATTCTTCTTGCGGAATCTCTGTTTGATCGATCCATTTGGAATCTTCTGAATCCTCCGAATCAAAAGGATCTCTGGATTGATCAGAAGATCCTTTCCATTGGCTAGAATCCGTTACTTGAAGGAAAATGGATCTTGTGGAATCATATGGAATATTTGACGATACATTCCGTACCTTGCTAAAAAACGGATCCTTATCATTGGATGGAATAGCTGCCTCAGCTCCTTGTTGTTTGAGGAAACCCTCCCCTTCCATTGGTCTTTTTTCACAAAAAGCAGACATGAGATAACAAATCCAGTCTTTCCCTAAGATTTCGAATAGCTGTCCCGAATTCAAGTTGATTATATTTCGGTTCTTCCTATTCCTAGGAGAAAGACGATCCAACAATTCCCAATCATGGTCCTTGCGGATCGGATCGTCCGTATAAGATAAAAAACGAAACTCCATATATTTGCTATCTTTCTCTTGGAATGAAATCTCCATTCCAACTACGGTTTCATTAGATATCTGATAACTAGAATCCCTCTTGTTTCCGACCCGGTCCCTCCACCACCGCGAACCCCGGTCCGATTCAGGCATGTTACACTTGGGATTTCTTTGATTTATTGGGAGAACCCAAGTACTCTCTTGCGGATCCATGAAACAACTCTCAGAAATTCCTTTCCCTTTTGGAAGATGCAGGAGCGAAACAATCAACCTATTGATATTGGAAGACCAAAAAGGTTCTTTGAATGTCTCCTTTCTGGGTCCAATAGAATTCATAGGTATAGGAAGAAGCTCCATCAAATAGACATTTTTTCTTTCGATCATCTTTCGATTGTTAATACGAGATAGAATCAGGACTCCTACTACAAGCAGTACTACACCTTTGATCGTGAAATATGGATTGCTTCTTGAACCCCGTGAACGTGAATCACGTGAAAATAGGATACTGACAATTCGGGGGTCAAGGAGTTTCATAAAACGTTCTTGGTGGAACAAAATGGACGTGAAAGATCCCACAAAATGATGGAATTTGACCCATGAATCTAAGGAATAGAGAGAATTTCTCAATTCAGAGACCCAGGGTTTTTGCATTTTACGCGGTTGCCGTTGCATTGGCTTGAACCTCCTAAATATCGTATTTTAATAGAAATTTTTTCATTCATCATTATAGAATCAATTGCATAATTCATCATTATATGATAAATTGGGTTATTCATCATTATATGATAATACCTGTTAAGCATCCATGGCTGAATGGT